GATTCAGTAATTAAAGCTTCATGACTCCTTTTTGGTTCTTAAAGTCCCCTTGAGGTATCAACTAATAAGAAAGATATTAGACAATCCCCCTTTTTTCTTTTTCACAAATAGGAAGTTTCGAATCCAATTTGGATATTAAAAGGATTACCAGATATAACACAAAATCTCTCCACCTATTCCTTCTAGTCGAGCCTCTCGGTCTGTCATTATACCTCGAGAAGTAGAAAGAATTACAATCCCCATTCCACCTAAAATTCGCGGAATTCGTTGATAATTAGAATAGATTCGTAGACCAGGTCGACTGATTCGTTTTAAATTTAAAATATTTCTATAGGGTCTTTTCCTATTCCTTCTATGTCGCAGGGTTAAAACCAAAAAATATTTGTTGTTTTCTCGATGTTTTCTCACGTTTTCGATAAAACCTTCTCGTAAAAGTATTTGAACAATATTTTCGGTAATATTAGTAGATGCTATTCGAACCACCCTTTTTCGATCCATATCAGCATTTCGTATAGAAGTTATTATCTCAGCAATAGTGTCCCTACCCATGATGAACTAAAATTATTGGGGCCTCCAAATTTGATATAATCAACGTGTTTTTTACTTATTTTTTTTTTTTTGAATATGATATGAATTATTAAAGATATATGCGTGAGACACAATCTACTAATTAATCTATTTCTTTCAAATACCCCACTAGAAACAGATCACAATTTCATTTTATAATACCTCGGGAGCTAATGAAACTATTTTAGTAAAATTTAATTCTCTCAATTCCCGGGCGATTGCACCAAAAATTCGAGTTCCTTTTGGATTTCCTTCTTGATCAATAACAACTGCAGCATTGTCATCATATCGTATTATCATCCCGTTGTCACGTTTGAGTTCTTTACAGGTCCGCACAATTACAGCTCTGACTACTTCTGATCTTTCTAGGGGCATATTTGGTACGGCTTCTTTGATCACAGCAACAATAACGTCACCAATATGAGCATATCGACGATTGCTAGCTCCTATGATTCGAATACACATCAATTCTCGAGCCCCGCTGTTATCCGCTACATTTAAATGGGTCTGAGGTTGAATCATTTTTTTAATCCGTTCTTTGAATGCAAAGGGCGAAGAAAAAAAAGAAATATTTTTGTCCAAAAAAAAAAAAGAAACATGCGGTTTCGTTTCATATCTAAGAGCCCTTTCTGTATTTTTTTCTATTACATTACGAAATAATGAATTGAGTTCGTATAGGCATTTTGGATGCTGCTAGCGAAATAGCCCTTCTGGCTATATTTTCTGTTACTCCACCCATTTCATAAAGTATTCGACCCGGTTTAACAACAGCTACCCAATATTCAGGGGATCCTTTTCCTGAACCCATACGTGTTTCTGCGGGTCTTAGTGTAACTGGTTTGTCTGGAAATATACGTACCCATATTTTTCCACCACGACGTGCATTTCGTGTCATTGCTCGTCGGCCTGCTTCTATTTGTCTAGATGTAATCCAAGCAGGTTCAAGTGCCTGAAGAGCATATTTACCGAAAGAAATATGATTACCTCGATGAGATATTCCCTTCATTCTTCCTCTATGTTGTTTACGGAATCTGGTTCTTTTGGGGTTATAGTTGATGGTTGTTTCTGAATTCCATCTCTACTACAGAACCGGACGTGAGAGTTTCTTCTCATCCAGCTCCTCGCGAATAAAAGGATTCCAAAAAATTTAATTTGAATTAAGCTAGAATAGTCAATCTTAAGTTAAGATATATATGTATTTACTGAGTAATACCTTGAACGTGGGATTCTTTGAGATTTCATTCAATCTATTAGTAATTTGTATATCTTGTTTGAATAGATAACTCAACTTTTGAGTTTTATAAATAGAAATCTAAAAAAAAAAATTGTATTATTATACCAAATCCTTATGTTGTCCTTTATTGTATTGTCCTAAATTTTGCAATAAAAAAAGTTTTCGCGGGCGAATATTGACTCTTTCAATCCCTATTTCATTTGTAGGGTTAACTCGTGACTTCTCAGATCTCCGAATACATGAATTAATCTCTGGTTCGTTCCGCCATCCCGACCAGTGAATCATTAAGATTCCTTTTTCAATAGAATCTTTTGCATTCACAAGTTCCGTCGTTCCCATCACTTCTTACTTAATGGTTAGGTCCGAATTCTACAATGGAGCTCAGAATGAAATTGGTTCTTGAGTCAATCTTCTCAGTCTTTATTGGCTCGAAGCTCTTGATTTTTTGTTCTATTTCTATAAGAAGATTCATTTTATTATGGTATGAATGCGTATTGATGCTTTATTACACTGCCTTTTATGAGATTACTCATAGACCTTACATATTGGAATTTTATATCATTGGTATTTTTTTTTCTCTCTTTCTCTCATCCTTCCATTTATCCACATCTTTTTTGTCTATTTTGCTTTACAACTTAGAATCAGATTTCCTTTTTTGTTTATGCAAAAGATTTCAGTTGCTACAAAGATATGACCTAT